TTTATCAATTTTTTTGGAAATGATAAAACGAAGGATATCCCCCCCTACACTCGAAAAATCTTCATCTACTGAACTCTACAACCCTTGGGTTTATACCAACAAACAAAAAGGCGAAAGTTTCAACAACGAGTTTCTAAATCGAATTCAAGTTCTAGACAAAGAATATATTGTTTTGAATATACTCGATACAAGGACTCGATTATGTAATGACGATTCTACAAAAGAATACTTATCTAAAAGGTATGATCCTTTGTTGAACGGATCATATCGGAGAACAATCTATAAAAACCCTTCACCTCCAATTCTAAAAAAAGCTTCGAAAGAAAAGTTCATAGAGAAATTGGAGATAAATCGGATTCACGGTATTCTTATTCCCGATACAAATTACCACGAAGTTGAACAGAAAATAAATAGATTTGATAGAAAATCATTATCAACAGAAATTATTGATTTCTTAAGTTTAATCAATCAATTTTTTAGAGGATTGGGATCCAATCAAAATAGGAAGGATCTTTCTTTATTTTCAGAAAGAAGAATAGATTCGGAAAAGGCAAGAAAATTTTTAAACTATTTATTAACTCAAATTGGAACTGATCCTAATCAAATTAACAGAAAATCAATTAGGATAAAAGAAATCAGTAAAAAAGTTCCTCGATGGTCATACAAATTAATCACCGAGTTAGAACAACAATCAGGAGAATATCAAGAAGAGGCACCAGGAGAGCATCAAATTCGTTCAAGAAAGAGTAAACGGGTAGTCATTTTTACTGCTAACAAAGAGGATACTGATCCTAATACTACGGATACTAATACGGATAATGAACCAGAGGAAGTGGCTTTGATACGGTATTCACAACAATCAGACTTTCGGCGAGATATAATCAAAGGTTCTATGCGGGCTCAAAGACGTAAAATAGTTATTTGGGAATTGTTTCAAGCAAATGTGCATTCCCCTCTCTTTTTGGACAGAATAGAAAAATCCCCTCTTTTTTCTTTTGATATCTCCGGGTTGATTAAATTCATTTTTGGAAATTGGGTGAGGAAAGGGGAAGCATTCAAAATTGTAGAGTATACAAAAGGGCAAACAAAAAGAGAAGAAATAAAAGAGAAGAACAAAAGAAAAGAGAAAGTTCGAATAGAGATAGCAGAGGCCTGGGATACCATTCCATTTGCGCAAATAATAAGAGGGTACATGTTATTAAGTCAATCCATTTTTAGAAAATCTATTCTATTACCTTCATTGATAATTGCAAAAAATATTGGCCGTATATTCCTATTGCAAGTTCCTGAATGGTCTGAGGATTTACAGGAATGGAATAGAGAGATACATGTTAAATGTACCTATAATGGTGTTCCATTATCCGAAACAGAATTTCCAAAAAATTGGTTGACAGATGGTATTCAGATAAAAATCTTATTTCCTTTCTGTCTGAAACCTTGGCACAAATCGAAACTACAATCTTCTGAAAAAGATTTAATGAAAAAGAAAAAAGAAAAAGATGATTTTTGTTTTTTAACAGTTTGGGGAATGGAAACTGAACTTCCTTTTGGTTCGCCCCGAAAACGCCCTTCCTTTTTTAAACCGATTTTTAACGAACTTGAAAAAAAAATTGGAAAATTAAAAAAGAAGTATTTTCAAGTTCTAATAGTTATTAAAGGAAAAACCAAATTAGTTTCAAAAGAAATAAAAAAAGGGGTTATCAAATGTATTATTTTTCTAAAAAAAATGATAAAAGAACTTTCAAAAGTAAATCCTATTTTATTATTTCGATTAAGAAAAGTCGAAAGAGATGAATCGAGTGAAATGAAAGAAGAAAAAGATTCAATAATCAAAAATCAGATAATTCCCGAATCATTTAGTGAAATTGTAGCTCCGAGTTACACAAATTCTTCATTGACCGAAAAAAAAATCAAGCATTTCACTCAGAGAACAAGTACAATTCGAAATGAAATTGAAAGAATGACAAAAGAGAAAAACAAAGTGACTCAAAAAAGAAAAATAAATGGTAGTTCTACCAAAAGAAGTTATAATACTAAAAGATTCGAAAAATGGAAAATATTCAAAAGAAAAAATGCTCGATTAATTTGTAAATTACCTTTTTTTTTCCAATTTTTCATTGAAAGAATCTACACGGATCTAATTTTATCTATCATTAATATTCCGAGAATGAATACAGAACTTTTTTTTGAATCAACAAAACAAATTATTGATAAATCTCTTTACAAAAATGAAAAAAAGCAAGAAGGAATTAATAAAGAAAAGACAAATCCAATTACGTTTATTTCGACTATAAAAAAGTCACTTGATATTATTAGTAATAATAAAACAAATTCATATATGTTTTATGACTTATCCTACGTGTCACAAGCATATGTATTTTATAAATTATCACAAATTCAAGTTAGTAACTCGTCTAAATTAAAATCTGTTTTTCAATATCAAGGAATCCCTTTTTTTCTTAAGCCTGAAATAAAGGATTATTTTGAAACACAAAGAACGGTTCATTCGAAATTAGGGGATAAGAAACTTCCAAGTTCTAAAATGAATCACTGGAAAAACTGGTTAAGAGGACAGTATCAATACAATTTATCCCAGATCAGATGGTCTAGATTAATACCCCAAAAATGGCGAAATAGAGTTCATCGGCGTCGTATAGCTAAAAAGGCAAATTTTCAAAAATGGCATTCATATGAAAAAGACCAATTAATTGATTCCAACAAAGAAAAACAATTTGAAGTATATTCATTATATAATCAAAAAAATAATTTTCAAAAAGACTCTAGATATAATCTTTTATCATATAAATTTCTTGATTATGAAAATAAAAAGGAATGCTTTTTTTATAGATCTCCGTTTCAAAGAAATAAGAACCGAGAGATTTCTTATAACACGCATAAAGCAAGCCTTTTTAATATGCTTAGTAACATCCCTATCAAGAATTTTCTAGGAAAGGTTGATATTATATATATCGAAAAAAAGGCCGATAGAAAATATTTTGATTGGAAAATTCTCAATTTTTATCTTAGACAAAAAGGCCATATTGACACCTGGATCACGATCGATACCAACAGCAATCAAAATCCTAAAATTCGTACTAATTATTCTCAAATAATTCCTAAAAAAGATTTTTTTTATCTTATGATGATTCCAGAAATCAATTCAATAAACTTCCACAACGTATTTTTTGATTGGATGGGAATGAATGAAAAAATGCTAAAGCGTCCCAGTTCGAATCTGGAACTTTGGTTCTTCCCAGAATTTGTGTTACTTTATAATGCATATAAAACGAAACCTTGGTTTATACCAACCAAATTCCTCCTTTTAAATTGGAATAGAAATGAAAACAATAGTAGTGAAAATAAAAAGATCAATGAAAAGCAAAAAGGAAGGTTTTTGATGCCATCGAATAAAACTCAAAAGCATCAAAATAAAGAACAAAAAGAACCCACAACCCGAGGAGATCTTAGACCTATTCTCTCACAACAAAAAGATAATCAAGAAAATTATGCAAAATCAGACATGAAAAAAGGGAAAAAGAAAAAACAATACAAAAGCAATACGGAAGCGGAACTAGATTTATTCCTAAAACGTTATATGCTTTTTCAATTGAAATGGAGCGATATTTTGAATCAACGAATGATCAATAATATCAAGGTATATTGTCTCCTGCTTAGACTGATAGATCCGAGAAAAATTACTATATCCTCGATTCAAAAGAGAGAAATGAGTTTGGATATAATGCTAATTCAGAAGAATTTAACTCTTACAGAATTAATGAAAAAGGGAATATTGATTATAGAACCCATTCGTCTGTCTGGAAAAAACGATGGACAATTAATTATGTATCAAACCATAGGTATTTCGTTGGTTCATAAGAGTAAGCACCAAACTAATCAAAAAGACCAAGAACAAAGAAATGTTTCTAAGAATGATTTTGATAAAGCTATTTCACCACATCAAAGAATAGTTGGAAATAGAAATTTTGATTTGCTTGTTCCTGAAAATATTTTATCGTTTAGACGTCGTAGAAAATTGAGAATTCAAATTTGTTTCAATTCAAAGAAGAAAAATGATGTAGATATAAATCCAGTATTTTGGAACGGAAAGAACATAAAAAGCAGCAGCCAAGTTTCGCATGACAGTAACCATCTTGATAGAGAGAAAAATCAATTAATAAAATTAAAGCTCTTTCTTTGGCCTAATTATCGATTAGAAGATTTAGCTTGCATGAACCGTTATTGGTTTGATACCAATAATGGAAGTCGTTTCAGTATGTTAAGGATACAAATGTATCCACGATTGAAAATTCGTGGATAATCTACTTTTTCTATATATTATATCCTATTCTATATATCATATCCTATAACCTATATATAATATAGGTTATATGAAAGTAAAGAAATAGACAGATCACATGCCACACATTTCATTTTAATATCCAATATGATTCGCTGCAAAAATGTACCAATGCCTTTCTATCCCTATCGAACTCCAATTTCAAACAATTTCAAATTGGATTGATTTGAATTCAAAAAATTAGGAGTTTATAAAAAAATTCGGATTAGATTTTAGATTATTGTATATACCACATTCGAATTAATGGCATTATTATTACTGATCAGTAAAATCCATATCTGAAAAAAGGAAGAGGGGCATTTTTTTTTATGGTAAAAAATTCATTCATTTCGGTTATTTCACAAAAAGAAAACGAAGAAAACAGAGGGTCTGTTGAATTTCAAGTATTCAGTTTGACTACTAAGATAAAGAGACTTACTTCACATTTGGAATTGCACAAAAAAGACTTTTCGTCTCAGAGAGGTTTACGGAAAATTTTGGGAAAACGTCAACGACTGCTGACCTATTTGTCAAAAAAAAATAGAGGACGTTATAAAGAATTAATTGGAGAGTTGGATATTCGAGAGATAAAAACTCGTTAATTTTAAGCGTGATACCATTACTTAGTCGTTTTAATTTTGATGAACTTCTTTTTACTTTCAGCAATGCATGGAAGAATGACTCGGGAAAAAACTTATGATTGCACCAACTACAAGAAAAGACCTCATGATAGTCAATATGGGCCCTCACCACCCATCAATGCATGGTGTTCTTCGACTGATCGTTACTCTCGATGGTGAAGATGTTATTGACTGTGAACCGATATTGGGTTATTTACATAGAGGGATGGAGAAAATTGCGGAAAATCGAACAATTATACAATATTTGCCTTATGTAACACGTTGGGATTATTTAGCTACTATGTTCACAGAAGCAATAACCGTAAATGGACCCGAACAACTAGGTAATATTCAAGTACCTAAAAGGGCTAGCTATATAAGAACGATTATGTTGGAATTGAGTCGTATCGCTTCCCATTTGTTATGGCTCGGTCCTTTTATGGCAGATATTGGGGCACAGACCCCTTTCTTCTATATTTTTCGAGAACGAGAATTGATATATGACCTATTCGAAGCTGCTACCGGTATGCGCATGATGCATAATTATTTTCGTATCGGAGGAGTCGCTGCTGATCTGCCTCATGGCTGGATAGATAAATGTTTAGATTTTTGCGATTATTTTTTAACCGGGGTTGCTGAATATCAAAAGCTTATTACACGGAATCCTATTTTTTTAGAACGAGTTGAGGGCGTAGGCATTATTGGGGCAGAAGAAGCAATAAATTGGGGTTTATCGGGCCCAATGCTACGAGCTTCTGGAATACAATGGGATCTTCGTAAAGTTGATCGTTATGAGTGTTATGACGAATTTGATTGGGAGATTCAATGGCAAAAAGAGGGGGATTCATTAGCTCGGTATTTAGTACGAATCAGTGAAATGACAGAATCCATAAAAATTATCCAACAGGCTCTGGAAGGAATTCCAGGGGGACCGTATGAGAATTTAGAAATCCGACGTTTTGATACAATAAAAGACCCTGAATGGAATGATTTTGAATATCGATTTATTAGTAAAAAACCTTCTCCAGGTTTTGAATTGGCCAAGCAAGAACTTTATGTAAGAGTCGAAGCACCAAAAGGAGAACTAGGAATTTTTCTGCTAGGAGATCAGAGTGTTTTTCCTTGGAGATGGAAAATTCGACCACCGGGTTTTATCAACTTGCAAATTCTTCCTCAGTTGGTTAAAAGAATGAAATTGGCTGATATTATGACGATACTAGGTAGCATAGATATCATTATGGGAGAAGTTGATCGTTGAAATGATAATTGATACAACAGAAATACAAGCTATCAATTCTTTTTCCAAATTGGAATTCTTAAAAGAAATTTATGGGATAATATGGATGTTTGTCCCTATTTTGACTCTTGTATTAGGAATCATATTAGGTGTACTAGTAATTGTTTGGTTAGAAAGAGAAATATCTGCAGGGATACAACAACGTATTGGACCCGAATACGCTGGGCCTTTGGGAATTCTTCAAGCTCTAGCAGATGGTACAAAACTACTTTTCAAAGAAAATATTCTTCCATCTAGAGGAGATACTCGTTTATTCAGTATCGGGCCATCCATAGCAGTCATATCCATTTTACTAAGTTATTCAGTAATTCCTTTTAGTTATCGCCTTATTCTATCTGATCTTAATATTGGTGTTTTTTTGTGGATCGCCGTTTCAAGTCTTGCTCCTATTGGGCTTCTTATGTCGGGATATGGATCAAATAATAAATATTCCTTTTTAGGTGGATTAAGGGCTGCAGCTCAATCAATTAGTTATGAAATACCATTAACTCTATGTGTATTATCAATATCTCTACGTGCGATTCGTTAAGAAAAAAAAATTCACCTATTTATTTTCTTTCTAGCAAGATTCTAGCAAGAAAGTTAAATGAATATCCATTTTTTTTATTCATCATTCAGGGTTGATGAACTAAAACAGATAGTTATATGAGTGAAATAAAACAACTTACCAATTTGCTGTTAAAAAAATTCAATCTCATTTCCTATGTACAAGAATTAAGTGAAAGTCAACATAACCAACCGGAACTGTTTACCCCAAGATTGGTTGATTAGTCATCATGGCTTGAAGCGGGTTCAAAAGGTCAACTGTATGGGGTTTTGACTAATAGATGTATTACCCCTAATGGGAGATTCACAAAAATGAGTGGATGGTTAGGAAGACCAAGATACACAAAGGATTAGTAATGGAGATTCGATAAATTATCCAACAGGGTATTTTTTTATGGATTAAAGTAATTCGATTGGGGCTTTAAGTTAGTAGAAATGATTAAGAAGTACTCCCCACGATGTCGATCCAGAGTATGTTCCTATCCACTTTTTAAGTAAATAACTATCAAGAACGAAGAAATTTTTTACTTTGAATAATAACCCTTTTTCTGAGAAAGGAGAATAGGAACGAAATCAAATAGAAAGACTAGAATTGCAAAAAAAATAGTTTTTTATTCAGAACTATTTTTATTTTATTTCTATAAATAAAAAAAAATTCTTGTTATGTAATGCAATGTCTAATTCTTTTTCGTAATCGAAAA